GCGATAGTGCATTGCAAATTCAAATCTTTTCTTTTTCTAAATAGCTATAGCTCGCCGCTTTGCAAGAGAACAAAGCTTAACTAAAATTTACTTAGGGACAATCCCCCATAAAACTCTTCCACATAGTGCGATTAGTGTGTGAGACCGCGATCCACAAACTGACGCATGGGACGTAGCCTTCCTAGCCGCGTGCAGCCTACCTGCTGAAGACCGTAACGTAAGTAACTCAGTGCTCCATACGTGGGAAATGAAAGCAGAATTCGTTCGGATCCTCCCACATGTTCAATCTTTTTTTAGCGGTTTCCCCAGAGATCTTTATCATTAATGCAACCTTCATTTTGCTCATTCATGGAGTTGTATTTAGTACGTCTAAGAAATTTGATTATCCACCGTTAGTCAGTAATGTGGGTTGGCTTGGATTACTTAGTGTTGCGCGCCTAGGAGGGCAGCGCGCTTTGGGATGCGGAGGAGCTATTATCGCCCAGTTCCCTAACCTAATGCGGCACCGGGTTCGGACCGCGGGGAACCGTAGCATGGGGGGGCTTAGAATCCTTTTGCCGCCGCAAGGCTGGCTAATCGTACGCAGCAGGCTCGAAGACCCCTGGTTCTGGAAGGCACATGAGTCCGAACGCTATGTTGAATGTGCGACCGACACTAGGTAGGTACCTGTGCAGGTGAGGCGTCGGTCGGTCCTAGAAACGGCGGCAGCGGCGCGAGGAGTTAACGACCGAACGTGCTGCAACCTAGGGATCACCAGGCAGCTCTTTCGCTCTATAGGGATCGGGGGGGCATAGCACAATTCTTCTTGGAGGAGGGTTGGTTTGCCCGGGTGACTGATCCTGCCATAATGTACTCCTACCTATACTATAGCACCGACACCCGAAGTCGAGCATACATACGACGATCTTCATGCGTGAATAGCGGGGAGGAAAGAAAGGGCGGTAGATGATAATGAGAAAAGGCGCCGCGTCTGGGCGGGCGGGCGGAATGGATGACCGAAAGGTGTCATGCCATGGAGTGGGTAATATCCCGAGTCTCATGTAAGACAACTAAATGCACCTCGAGGTGCTGCCGAGGAACTGAGGGACCTTCTCGAGCACAGGATAGGTAATTGAGAGATAGAGCTAGCCTCTTCGTTATGGGGAATCAATGCTCCGGGCCGAATAGAGCTTACCTACGGCACCTGGCTTTCTCCGGCGCATATTAGCTTAGCTGCGCTTAATAGGCCGGTTTGCCTTCCTCTCTGGCGGCCTCCTTACCCCCGCTACACTCTCACTCCAAGCTACGCCTGCTGAGCAAGATGCATTGCGATTTCCTCTTCTGTGGACGCACCTATGACCCGGGACGGGAAGAGAAAGACTTTTTTCTACGGCGAGCTTTCTCTCGTAAAGCCAAAGACGCCCCAAGACAAGTTCCAACTGTTGGGAAGGGGACATGATCAATAGAACCTGGCTGGATCCGGGCTGGGAGAGGGGCGCCCATTCCTAACCACTTTCGAAAAGGTTCGCTCATGCTGGAGGGAGCATCCCCACTTAGTGATCGGTCCGCTAGTTCACGCAAATCCGAAGAAGTTATCACGGACGAGCCACATGCAGGGAAACTTGCACGTGTGGTTCTGGCCGGGCTTTCCTGAGGTATCTAATAACCTTGCTTCTGCTCGCCGCTGGCGCACCTCTCCTAACTATTGCCCATTTATTCTGGAATAATCTTTTTAGGAGGGACAATTTTACATATTTCTGCCAAATCCTTCTATTATTAAGTACGGCTGGTACCATTTCGATGTGTTTCGATTCTTCCGAACAAGAGAGGTTTGATGCTTTTGAATCCATTGTATTAATTCCACTTCCTACTCGCAGTATGCTCTTTATGATCTCGGCTTATGATTCAATTGCCATGTATTTAGCTATTGAGCCTCAAAGTTTATGTTTTTATGTGATCGCAGCATCAAAAAGAAAGTCTGAATTTTCCACGGAAGCCGGCTCGAAATATTTGATCTTAGGTGCATTTTCCTCAGGAATCTTATTGTTTGGGTACGACCGGACAACTACCGATATCTATTAATATCTTTTCTTAGAATGTTGTTGTTAAATATATATCTATCTATATCGTAAACTAATTGATCTTACGGGGGGAACGAAATCCAAGAATATATAGACTGACTTGTAGAGAGAGACCCTCTATGTAGTTGTCTATCTAGGGTGATCGATCTACATCTTTCCCCATAGCCCTGGGGCTGTGTCTCGATCTCCTATGTGCGAAATCTAAGGGACTTGTTCCTATGGAGATTCCCCTTGGTCTAATTCCACGCCTTATGACGAAAGGGGAGTCGGCGTGGCGTAAAGTGAAGATTGGGGGGAGTAGAGAAAAATTCCCTTCTGGGGTATTCCGAAGGTGTAACCTAGGCAACAAAAAAGGGGCCCGATACTTCAACTAGAGGAGCGACCTGTTGGTTCACCAAACCCCGACTCAGCGTCACACGTTCTCCAGGTCCGAAGGGATCCAGTGCCCAACTACCGACTCCTCCCGGAATTGCGTTATCGGAGCCGAGCCAGGAATGGCCGTTAGTGGACACCCACCTTCACCGGTTAGAGAGGCCCTCTTTAATACATTAAGAAAAGATGTTCACAGGGGCCAGAAAGACTCGGTCATAGGAACTTAGACCACCTACGCGCTGGTGAAAACCACCTCGACCGGATCAGAGTAAACAACAATGTCGAATCAGGCCGCCCCTTGCCTTGAAAGAATTCACACGCGGCCACCAGCTTTCCCAAAATAAGGGGGGATCTGCTGCTTACTGCTCACGGAAACATCCGACCTATACTATAAGGCGTCCGCCTATTTTTCTGATCTCCTTTCCTTCTATTAATCATATTTTTGGCTTTGACCAATTCAAGCTGAAAAATGGGGTTGATGGTGTTGGCTAAAAAAGAGGGAGAGAGGAGAGCCTCGGGGTACGCTCACTTCTGCATTTTTGTTTAAGGTTCTCGAGATTCTCAATCGCTCTTTTTTTAGTGGAGAGGAATAGTGCGTGAATGAAGATTCTCAGACGAGGGAATCGTTCCTCTCTAAATAAAAAGAAGCTAGTTCTATTGATAGAGCTTTCACGTCTGCGCATAGAAGACTTTTTTTCCCTTTCATTCCGTTCTTACCATATCATGGGCAGTTGGGTTGGAATCCGTGTGATGGTTCGAAAGTGCTTTCAAATATTCTTCGCATCCCCAGAGAGATACATTGTTTCCATTGTGACTTGGTCGTCAAAAGGGGCACTACTAGTGTTGTGTACTTTTCATTGGAGCACACCTTTCGCTAGGAAGGGATCAGTTACGAGTACGAAATGCTTTTCACATACAAGTCGGATAGCGCGATAAGGCAGTTACACTCCTCCGCCTGGCATTCCAGTTCAAATACTAGTGAGGTAGACAACCTCATGTCATGCGTGAAAATAGTAAGGACCTTGCCTACGGGCTCATTGGGACACTCAAGTACGAAGGAATTCTCCACTTAATTTAATTAAGGAAGGTTTCAGAGACAGAGGATCAAAGCAATGGAAAAGCAAGGGAACGAGGCGACCGGAGGGAGGGTTTGGTATGGTAGTGAGACCAATAGGGAAACATAATAAATAGGGAGTATGCGAAAGATCCATTGACACACGAAGGTAGAAGTCAGGTATGTATTACATAGCATAGCTACTGAATTCGCAAAGACTCCTTCCTCTTTTAAGTTCAGTGAGGAACTCGCCTGAGGGAAAGGGACTGCGACCTTCAACTCCCAAGATATATCATATAATATAGCATGTTGCCCTGAAGAAGGATTGGAGTGATTTTCCTTCGGTCCATAAACGCAAGAATCGCGAGACGGCAGACATCGGCCGATGAGGCTAGTAGGGCCCTAGTCCTGTAACCATTTAGAAGGGGCAATGAGAATTGAAGTCACCACGAGCATAACAATCTTATTGGAACTTGAAAGAGAAGTGAATTTGTGAATGCCTAACTGAACGTTCAAGATTGGATTCAGAAGCTGAGGCGACCGGAAGGGAGGCGAGCGAAGTGAGGCCACTCCTCTGCCAAAGAATTTCATAGATATAAACGGTTCAGCTCCCTTCTAAGCCTTTAGAGGATTAGAGGAATCATCGATGAAAGTGTTACTTACTTACTTACGAAGATCGACTGGATAACCTTCTACTGACAGAGTGGTGGGTGCTACTGTCTTATCTTATCCCTTCTTCTTTTACCCCGGCCCGGGGCTGGTCATTCAGTTCAGTCAAGTTCATATGCTTTCCAACGTGGGAGTAAAGGGAGTTGGTAGCATTCCCCTGGCTTTCCATTTCCAATAAGTCTGGGATAAACTAGAAGACTAACTCCTTCCCCTCCTAGGGCTTCAGCAAGGTGTCTATTCTGAGGCTTAGGAGAATGAAGCAGCCCCGGGTGTGAGTGAACTCCCCTCTACTTCCAGGCAATAGGACTAAACCTAAAGTATCTTCTCTTCTCCGGTTCTAGCTTACGTTTGAGTTTCCTCTGACTACAAGGGAATTTCTCAGCTGGAGCAGAAGTGGACGAACAACACCTCCTTTCCTTGCATTAGCGCCCGCTTTTCCACATCCACTTCAGGGAGAGAGCAAGTATAAATCATAGCTTTAGGCTTTCGAGCCTTTCTTCCTAGGACAGAATTACTTGAACTTGAGCGGTTGTCTGGAACTGATGCTACACCTTGGGGCTGCAGTCCCTTCTTCTTAGCACGGATGTCCCTCTGCAATCCCCTGCTCCTACCATTGAAACAGCTAGGGGCTAGTAAGTCCTGCCAATATCAGGGAAAGAATAGCTCCCGAAGGGCTTCCTTCTTTATCTAAGCGACTAATAGGCTTGGGTGGCTAGGGCACATGCTATCGAGGTTACACGCCTGGTCCCGAAACCACATCTGGCAGATGCGATTCCTGGATGTAGTTGGATGTGATTATCGGTGAAAGCATAGAAGGATCTCCTGTCAATAGTCACAGGGAATTACACTATAGCTTTAGGACCTGACCTGTAATAGGTGGTGTAAATGTCCTTATTTATTATAGGATGAAGATGATTCACTCACCAAGAAGACCGTCTACTCGAGCAGTAAGAGTTGATTCAATTGCCAACAGAAGACCGTCTGCGACAACAAGACCATCAGCAGCAGATGATTGAACAGCGGATGCGTTGAGGAGATCAGCCCTAATTGAAGACCCGCTCAACCAGGAACTTCTATATATAACACCAACCGCGGAACAGGAGCATGCGTTACACACGTCGTCAGCTAGCGGACGCAAGCAGAGTGGGACCTTCTCCGATAGTCTCTTTCATCATAATATTGAAAGCTTCCCCGCCCGATGCTTTGTTAATGTCAGAGTTTATATCAAGATGAAAGGGAAAGACAATAAGAAAGATTCAAGATAAAGACTAGAAGAAGGGGCTTTCTTAGAAGAATTCCCACTTAGACTGGTAGTGAGAACCCGATCTCCAGAAGCTAATTGGCAAGGTTCGACTTGACCGGAGCGGATCGCAACTCAAGCACAACTAGAGTTCACTCACCCACGTGCCCAATACTTGATGTGATGACTCTAGCCCCGTGTCGGCTTCATTGACGAGTCATGATGCTGCGATATAGGATCAAAATCTACTTTCATTTCACTTAACTCATCAAAGCAAGGAGTGGCTACTAGATAGACAATTAGTTCCGAGACTAAGAGATTGGGCTATCGGCCGGTATCAGTTGAAGTCAACAAAGAAGGAAAGCCTTCCCCCAATCCAACATTTTCAGGTTAAAAGAAGATAGATGACTGAGAGTCACGGGATTTTGAAAGCGCCGCATCTAGCTCAGCAGCTTCTTCAAAAGAGATGACGGATACAGAGCGGTTACCACTTGTAGGCTCATTCACCAACTAGGCCATGAGTTTGCTTTAACGAGTGCACGAGCAGAAGCGGAGACAGAGTTGTCCCCCGATCTGAGATATTAGCGAGATTAGCTACACGCCACTTAACCTAAAGAAAGGTCGACCTGAGAAAGCCCTTTTTAAGCTGATAGGATAACTTCACTTACTAAATTTCTTGAGTAGCGAGAATCTTTCCTCAGAGGCACGGAAGGGTCCAAGCCATAGGAAAGACAGCAACTTGAGTGCGGAGAAGGGGAAAGGGCGCTCGAAGCAAAAAGAACGAAAAGCACACCATATAGGTCAGCGGCATCAGCAGTTGAAGAAGTTGACGGCCGGATTCAAGCAAAAAATGGGATAACCTGAGAAGGAGAGGTCTCCTTTCTATATGAAAGACGAAGATCTGGCTTTGAAGCCTCCTTGAGTCCGGCTTAGCTTCAGGTACGAGTCAAGAACAGAAGAAGGGGATCGCCACAATCAAGAAGCAAGCTAAAAGCTGTTGTTTAGATGACTTTATGTTATGAAAGAACCCAGAAAAAAAGTAATTATTGGAGTAGCCCGCCCAGTAGAGGCTTTCTTAGCGAAAAAAGTATATTCATGGATGGATTAGGGGAAAGAGTCTTCACCTTACTTTCAAGTGTCAATCATTTTTATTGAACTTTCTTTCAGGCTAGCTCTGGGCAGGGCGCATACACACGAACCCACTTTGAGTCGGATCCGAGCTCCAGTAGACAGCGAGACAGCCATTGTGGTAAACGGGAGCAAAGCAAGGGAAAGAGAGGTGAGTGACGCCAAGGGGAATTCCAGCACGAAAGCAAGTGTTGTTATCACACGTCCGTCCTGTCTGATTGATTCACCTTCGATTATTCAATCAAGGAAGCAGAGTCAACGGCCTTTGAAGAAAGATGACTTCTATTTTAAGATATTGAGTTGGACAGTCCAAAAGCCCAAAGGCAAAAAAGAAGAGCAAAAACAGAGGAGATGTCTTCCTCATAGGCCATTGACTATCTATCCCCGGAGTCTTTCTCTCCGTCAAAGGGACTCTCTCTTTCTTGAACAAGCACGGCGCTATCAGGACAAAATCCTAGCAGAAGCAGAAAAAGAGGAAGAGAAAGAGGAGCGAACAGCCACTAGAACATCGTTAGATGAGCTTCAGTTGCGCCCCTTTGTGAACGAGGGGATCGAAAGGCCAGCCAAAGGAAGTACGGCTGAGTTTCAAGACTACGAGACTAAGAGTTGGGACTAACCGCATGTCATCTTTCTCAGAGTCTGAGCCTGACACCTCTATTATTACATCAAACAACAATTGAATTGGGATCAAAGAATTAAGGGATTGGATTTGCCCCCGTCTGTCTTGTGTTCAACGAAGGAAAGCGCCCTTCCTTCTTCAGCTTGAAAGACATCTCAGGAAAGAGCTACTTCAACTGAAGAAATTTCTTTAGTAGCGAGAACCCTTCCTACTCGAGAATAAGGTCAGGAAGTGAAGCGTTTTTTCAGTTTTTCTTTCAAAATCTAGTAAGTGTTATGCGGGGGTGGGGATTCAGACCGATGAGGGACGTAGGAATTGCCCTTAACTGTCCGGAAGGCTGAAATAGCTTTCTCGGGAGCCTCTGGGAGGTCGGGGTATTCAATCCCATGATACTCAAGGAGCAGGGCGTCGTATCCCAGGGGTTCTACTAATACATCGTATAGCGGGTCCAGTTATACCAAAAATGGAATGGGACAGTCATTCGAAAATGAGAAAAGAAAATAAGGGTGTCAAGACATCTATATGACCAAGATGGCCATCTCACGAATTGGATTCGAACCAATATCAAGCGACTTTCCTTTAGTAGATCTGTCATCCCCCTCATTATAGTCCTCCTAGAATCAATAGCATTTCGTCGGAATACATCCTGTCTTTTCACCTTAGTAGTCCTATGCATAGTCAGTACTATAGCCCCAATCATGGCTACTAATAAAATCAGACTAGGAACCAAAAACCAGACGGAATAGTAGGTATAAAGTAAATTGCCCAATGTTTCCAAATTAGTCCAACTTCGTACCTTTCCGGCATAAACCATATATCTCAGAGAGGTCGTATTTCTTTGGGTTGGTAGTAATGGAATGCTTTCATTATCTAAAATGAAGAACATTTCCCACCAAAAGATCAGTCCAATAATACCACTCACTGGTAAATAGCGCAATACTTCTTCGTGAATCTCCGCTATTTGAATATGGAACATCATAACAACGAATAGGAATGAAACGGCTATAGCTCCTATATAAACTACTGGGAAGATCATAGCGAAAAAGTCGAGACCTAACAAAAGAAGTAAACCTGAAGTGTTGCGAAAGACTGGGATGGGAAACAAAACGGAATGTACCGGATTTTTAGCACGTACAACCATCAAACCAGAGACCAAAGCAAGGCTCGACAAAACAGAAAGTATCATAGTACGTCGTCCTTCCCTGAAATGGAACTTTCATGCTGGAGCAAGAACTAGCATGAAAGTCGATCTATTACAACCAGCGCGGTTGTTCGTATTTCATTTTCTTCTTCCAAGCCCTTCTTTCTTAGAAAGGCACTCACTGAGTTACTTACGGAATCTCAAATCTTGAGGCTGATTACGGCCCCTTTGATGAAAGGTAAGCGCTTTGGCTGGCTACCTATAATATAAAGATCCTTCACTGCACACTTTAGATATCTGTTTCCATCCAATCAAAGACGGCGAAGCGCCTCTAATCTAAAGGCCAAAGAGTGCTCTTTGCGCTACTACGCATCCTTACTCATAGTATAGTGCAAGTTAGGTTTGGGTATAGCAGGACTTGAACCTGCGACCATTAGGTTAAAAGCCCAATGCTCTACCAACTGAGCTATACACCCCAAAAAAGATGTAGTAGTAAATAAGGATTGGTGCGGAAAATAAAAGAGGGCGGCCCCTCTTCATCATATTAAAGGGGCGCGGCTTTGTATGAGGCTCGTACTGCAGAGCAAGCGAAGAAAACGTAAGGGCGCGCGCTAGCACTCCTGCAAGAAAACGGCCTAGCTAACGCGCCCCTTATTGAAAAGTCAAGGATATTGAATGATCGATATGAGAAAGAAGCGCTCAAGCATTGGAAGAAAGCCGGCCTTACTCAACAAGCACCTTTCTTAGCTTAGTAAGGTTGCTTGTTTCCACTCATTGAAGATTCTATCTACAAAAAAAGGTCAACGGGGGGTACTAAAATGGCTCTCACTGACACCATCTACGAGAAGGTGAGGTCGTCTTTATTTCCAGCCGCCATAAGGTTTCGCCTTAAAGCCTTAAAGACGGAGAAGGGGAGGAGCAGTTATCTATGTAATTACGGTCTTTGTTGGCCGGGGCGAGCACTCTCTTTTCTTTGTCAAATTCCGTCTTACCAAACAAGACTGACTTCTTACCAACCCGCGAAGGGTTGTGAGGCTGGACCAGAGGTACGAAGAATGAATCTATATCTGTGCACGGAAGGGCCGGCGGCCGCTCAACTGTTCGAGCGCAATGCAGTGGTATTGGTTCCGATCGACAAAGGTAGAATGCCTGGTCGAAGGTCCAGTACAGTAGGTAGCAGGCGTGTTCATTTTGGCTCCCGAGCGAGAACGAGAAATAGGCGATGCACCATCCTTGCTGCTACGTACGTTGACCTTGACTTGACAGATTCATCCAATTGAACCCAAACTCAAAGGAGGACCACAAGCTCGGGGCTCGACGAAAGAGAAAGTCTCGGCATTAATAAAATGGGATTAGCTGTGAAAGAAAGAGCCCGGCATTCATTTTTTCATGAATATTCATAGCTGAGTCTACTAAAAGAGGGACCAGCTCATCGTAGTGATTAGAGGACACCTCTGATCGTTCACCTCTAATGTGACACGTTCCCTCCCAGTTTGATCAACGGGATCAGTCGGCTAGAGAGCGGGGCTATTCTTCTTCCGAGGAGACAAAGTAGTCTCTTGTACTGACCGAACCCTCAGTTCGGAAGTCTTCGTCAACATGTTACGAAGCTCCAGTCTGGCGGTCAACTTGATGCGGGAGAGGCATGAGTGCAGTTTGATCTTGTGGTGTATTCCTTTGTAGTGAGTAGGGCCTCTTTCTCGTTGATCAGTTCGCC